AACGGAACGAACAGAGATAGAATCAGAGCGATTCCCTAAAATCCTTTCTGGATATTCCTCAATGTGCCGACTATTCATGGAACGTGAGAAGCAGATGAATAATCATCTGCTTCCGGAAGAAATCGAAGAATTTCTTGGGAATCCTGCAAGAGCCACTCGTTCTTTTTTCTCTGACAGATGGTCAGAACTTCATCTGGGTTCGAATCCTACTGAGAGGTCTACTAGAGATCAGAAATTGCTGAAGAAAGAACAAAAGAAACATCTTGTTCTTTCCAGGCGATCGGAAAATAAAGAAATAGTGAATTTATTCAAGATAATTATGTACTTACAAAATACCGTCTCAATTCATCCTATTTCATCATATCCGGGATGTGATATGGTTCCGAAGGATGAACTGGACAGTTCCAATAAGATTTCATTCTTGAACAAAAATCCATTTTGGAGTTTATTTCATCTATTCCATGACCGGAACAGGGGGGGATACACGTTACACCACGATTTTGAATCAGAAGAGATATTTCAAGAAATGGTAGATCTATTCACTCTATCAATAACCGAGCCGGATCTGGTGTATCATAAGGGATTTGCTTTTTCTATTGATTCCTCCGGATTGGATCAAAAACATTTCTTGAATGAGTTATTCAACTCCAGGGATGAATCGAAAAATCACTCTTTATTGGTTCTACCTCCTCTTTTTTATGAAGAGAATGAATCTTTTTATCGAAGGATCATAAAAAAATGGGTCCAGACCTCTTGCGGGAATAATTTGGAAGATCCAAAACCTAAAATAGTGGTATTTGCTAGCAACAACATAATGGAGGCAGTCAATCAATATAGATTGATCCGAAATCTGATTCAAATCCAATATAGCACCCACGGTTACATAAGAAATGTATTGAATCGATTCATTAAAAAGAATCGATTCAATCGCAACTTCGAATATGGAATTCAAAGGTATCAAATAGGAAATGATACTCTGAATCATAGAACTATAATGAAATACACGATCAACCAACATTTATCAAATTTGAAAAAGAGTCAGAAGAAATGGTTCGATCCTCTTATTTGGATTTCTCGAACGGAGAGATCCATGAATCGGGATCCTAGTGCATATAGATACAAATGGTCCAATGGGAGCAATAATTTCCAGGAACATTTGGACTATTTCATTTCTGAGCAGAATAGCCGTTTTCAAGTAGTGTTTGATCGATTGCATATTAATCAATATTCGATTGATTGGTCCGAGGTTATCGACAAAAAAGATTTGTCTAAGTCACTTTTTTTCTTTTTGTCCAAGTTTCTTCTTTTTTTGTCCAAGTTTCTTCTCTTTTTGTCTAACTCACTTCCTTTTTTCTTTGTGAGTTTCGGGGGTATCCCCATTCATAGGTCCGAGATCCACATCTATGAATTGAAAGGTCCGAATGATCCACTCTATAATCAGTTATTAGAATCAATAGGTCTTCAAATCTTTCATTTGAAAAAATGGAAACCCTTATTATTGGATGACCAAGATACTTCCCAAAAATCCAAATTCTTGATCCATGGAGGAACAATATCACCATTTTTGTTCAATAAGATACAAGAGTGGATGATTGACTCATTCCATACTAGAAAGAATCGCAGGAAATCTTTTGATAACACAGATTCCTATTTATCAATGATATCCCACGATCCAGACAATTGGCTGAATCCCGTGAAACCTTTTCATAGGAGTTCATTGATATACTCTTTTTATAAAGCAAATCGACTTCGATTCTTGAATAATCAATATCACTTCTGCTTCTATTGTAACAAAAGATTCCCTTTTTATGTGGAAAAGGCCTGTATCAATAATTATGATTTTACGTATAGACAATTCCTCAATATCTTGTTCATTCGCAACAAAATATTTTCTTTTTGCGATGGTCAAAAAAAACATGCTTTTTGGGAGAGAGATACTATTTCACCAATCGAGTCACAGGTATCTAACATATTGATACCTAACGATTTTCCGCAAAGTGGCGACGAAGGGTATAACTTGTACAAATCTTTCCATTTTCCAATTCGATACGATCCATTCGTTCGTGGAGCTATTTACTCGATCGCAGACATTTCTGGAACACCTCTAACAGAGGGACAAATAGACCATTTTGAAAGAACTTATTGTCAACCTCTTTCAGATATGAATCTACCTGATTCAGAAGCGAAGAACTTGCATCAGTATCTCAATTTCCATTCAAACATGGGTTTGATTCATACTCCATGTTCTGAGAAATATTTACCATCCGAAAAAAGGAAAAAACGGAGTCCTTGTCTAAAAAAATGTCTTGAGAAAGGGCAGATGTATAGAACCTTTCAACAGGATAGTGCTTTTTCAACTCTCTCAAAATGGAATCTATTCCAAACATATATACCATGGTTCCTTACCTCAACAGGGTACAAATATCTAAATTTCATATTTTTAAATACTTTTTCAGACCTATTGCCGATACTAAGTAGCAGCCAAAAATTTGTATCCATTTTTCATGATATTATGCATGGGTCAGATATATTATGGCGAATTCGTCAGATTCCATTGTGGAAGACACAATGGAATCTGATAAGTGAGATATGGAATCTGATAAGTGAGATATGGAATCTGATAAGTGAGATTCCGAGTAATTTTTTACATAATCTTCTTCTGTCCGAAGAAATTATTCATCGAAATAATGAGTTACTATTGATATCGACACATCTGAGATCGCTAAATGTTCAGGAGTTCCTCTATTCAATCCTTTTCCTTCTTCTTGTTGCTGGATATCTCGTTCGTACACATCTTCTCTTTGTTTCTCGAGTCTACCATGAGTTACAGACAGAGTTCGAAAAGGTAAAATCTTTGATGATTCCATCATATATGATTGAGTTGCGAAAACTTCTGGATAGGTATCCTACATCTGAACTGAATTCTTTCTGGTTAAAGAATCTCTTTCTAGTTGCTCGGGAACAATTAGGAGATTCTCTAGAAGAAATACGGAGTTTTTCTTTTGGTGGAAACATGCTATGGGGTGGTGGTCCCGCTTATGGGGTCAAATCAATACGTTCTAAGAAGAAATATTTGAATCTCATCGATCTCATAAGTATCATACCAAATCCCATCAATCGAATCGCTTTTTCGAGAAATACGAGACATGTAAGTCATACAAGTAAAGCAATCTATTCCTTGATAAGAAAAATAAAAAACGTGAATGGTGATTGGATTGATGATAAAATAGAATCCTGGGTCTCGAACAGTGATTCTATTGATGATAAAGAAAGAGAATTCTTGGTTCAGTTTTCTACCTTAACAACAGAAAAAAGGATTGATCAAATTCTATTGAGTCTGACTCATAGTGATCATTTATCAAAGAATAACTCTGGTTATCAAATGATTGAACAACCAGGAGCAATTTACTTACGATACTTAGTTGACATTCATAAAAAGTATCTAATGATTTATGAGTTAAATACATCCTGTTTAGCAGAAAGACGGATATTCCTTGCTAATTATCAGACAATTACTTATTCACAAACCCTGTGGGGGGCTAACAGTTTTCATTTCCCATCTCATGTAAAACCCTTTTCGCTCCGCTTATCCCTACCCCCCCCTAGGGGTATTTTAGTGATAGGTTCTATAGGAACTGGACGATCCTATTTGGTCAAATACCTAGCGACAAACTCCTATGTTCCTTTCATTACAATTTTTCTGAACAAGTTCCTGGATAACAAGCCTAAGGGTTTTCTTATTGATGATAGTGATGATAGTGACGATAGTGACGATATTGATGATAGTGACGATATCGACCGTGACCTTGATATGGAGCTGGAGCTTCTAACTATGATGAATACGCTAACTATGGATATGATGCCAGAAATAGACCGATTTTATATCACCTTTCAATTCGAATTAGCAAAAGCAATGTCTCCTTGCATAATATGGATTCCAAACATTCATGATCTGGATGTGAATGAGTCGAATTACTTATCCCTCGGTCTTTTAGTGAACTATCTCTCAAGGGATTGTGAAAGATGTTCCACTAGAAATATTCTTGTTATTGCTTCGACTCATATTCCCCAAAAAGTAGATCCAGCTCTAATAGCTCCGAATAAATTAAATACATGCATTAAGATACGAAGGCTTCTTATTCCACAACAACGAAAACACTTTTTCACTCTTTCATATACTAGGGGATTTCACTTGGAAAAGAAAATGTTCCATACTAATGGGTTCGGGTCCACAACAATGGGTTCAAATGTACGAGATCTTGTAGCACTTACCAATGAGGCCCTATCGATTAGTATTATACAAAAAAAATCCATTATAGACACTAATATAATTAGATCCGTTCTTCATAGACAAACTTGGGATTTGCGATCTCAGGTAAGATCGGTTCAGGATCATGGGATCCTTTTCTATCAGATAGGAAGGGCTGTTTCAAAAAATGTACTTCTAAGTAATTGCTCCATAGATCCTATATCTATCTATATGAAGAAGAAATCATGTAACGGGGGGGATTCTTATTTGTACAAATGGTACTTCGAACTTGGAACGAGTATGAAGAAATTAACGATACTTCTTTATCTTTTGAGTTGTTCTGCCGGATCGGTCGCTCAAGATCTTTGGTCTCTACCCGGACCTGATGAAAAAAATGGGATCACGTCTTATGGACTCGTTGAGAATAATTCTGATCTAGTTCATGGCCTATTAGAAGTAGAAGGCGCTCTGGTGGGATCCTCACGGACAGAAAAAGATTGCAGTCAGTTTGATAATGATCGAGTGACATTGCTTCTTCGGTCCGAACCAAGGAATCCCTTAAATATGATTCAAAATGGATCTTATTCTATCGTTGATCAGAGATTTCTCTATGAAAAATATGAATCGGAGTTTGAAGAAGGGGGGGGAGTCCTCGACCCGCAACAGATAGAGGAGGATTTTTTCAATCACATCGTTTGGGCTCCTAGAATATGGCGCCCCTGGGGCTTTCTATTTGATTGTATCGAAAGGC